TGACAAGAGAGGAAAACACCCCGTTAATAGATTTACAATCTACCGCCTAACCTCAGCCATCTTATCACGCGACGATGATTATTTTCTACAAATCATAAAGATATTGGAACTTTATATTTTATTCTAGGAGCCTGATCAGGAATAGTAGGAACAGCCCTTAGTTTAATTATCCGAGCAGAGCTGGGACAACCAGGTAGATTGATTGGAGATGATCAAATTTATAATGTTATCGTAACAGCACATGCTTTTATTATGATTTTTTTTATGGTAATGCCAATTATAATTGGAGGGTTTGGTAACTGGTTAGTACCGCTTATATTAGGAGCTCCTGATATGGCATTCCCCCGTATAAATAATATAAGATTTTGATTATTACCACCAGCTCTTACTCTTCTCCTTTCTAGAGGTTTAGTAGAAAGGGGAGTGGGAACAGGATGAACCGTTTACCCTCCTTTATCAGCAGGAATTGCGCACGCAGGCGCCTCAGTAGATATGGGTATTTTTTCGCTTCATTTAGCAGGAGCCTCTTCAATCCTAGGAGCTGTAAATTTTATTACTACCGTCATTAACATACGATCAAATGGAATAACTATAGACCGTATACCATTATTTGTATGAGCTGTTTTTATTACAGCAATTTTATTATTACTTTCACTTCCTGTTTTAGCAGGAGCTATTACAATGTTGTTAACAGATCGTAACCTAAACACATCTTTTTTTGATCCTGCTGGAGGAGGGGATCCTGTTCTTTATCAACATTTATTTTGATTTTTCGGGCACCCAGAAGTTTACATTCTAATTTTACCAGGATTTGGTTTAATCTCACATATTGTTAGACAAGAGGCCGGAAAAAAAGAAACCTTCGGAACATTAGGAATGATTTATGCGATGTTAGCGATTGGTGTATTAGGTTTTGTAGTATGAGCACACCATATATTCACAGTTGGGATGGATGTCGACACTCGAGCATATTTCACATCAGCTACTATAATTATTGCTGTTCCCACTGGAATTAAAATTTTTAGTTGATTGGGTACCCTTCACGGAGCACGACTAACATACTCCCCTTCTTTAGTATGGGCGTTAGGTTTTATTTTTTTATTCACAGTAGGGGGGCTTACTGGAGTAGTACTAGCCAACTCTTCGATTGATATTGTCTTACATGATACTTACTATGTAGTTGCGCATTTCCACTATGTTCTATCGATAGGAGCAGTTTTTGCTATTTTTGCAGGCCTAGCTCACTGATTCCCTTTATTTACAGGGGTTACAATAAACCCTGCCTGATTAAAAATACATTTTTTAATTATATTTATTGGAGTAAATATCACCTTCTTCCCTCAACACTTCTTAGGACTGAGAGGTATACCTCGGCGTTATTCTGATTACCCGGATGCGTACACCGCCTGAAACGTCCTTTCATCTATTGGTTCTACTATCTCATTAGTGGGAGTATTGGGCTTCGTAGTAATTATTTGAGAAGCTTTTACAGCAGCTCGTCCTGTGGTTTTTTATATATTTTTACCTACTTCTATTGAATGACAGCATGATCTTCCTCCTGCGGATCATAGTTATATAGAAATCCCAATAATCACTAACTTCTAAAATGGCAGAAAAGTGCGATGGATTTAAGCTCCATATATGAAGAAATGACTCTTCTTTTAGAAACAATGGCAACATGAGGTTATCTAGGTTTTCTAGACGGAGCATCTCCTTTGATAGAACAATTAATTTTTTTTCACGATCACGCTATAATTGTATTAACTCTTATTGTGACTATAGTAGGCTATATAATAGGATCATTACTAACAAATAAATTCGTAAACCGATTCTTACTAGAAGGACAAACAATCGAAATTATTTGAACAATACTGCCCGCTGTTATTTTATTATTTATTGCCTTCCCTTCCCTACGACTTTTATATTTATTAGACGAAGTAAATGAACCTGGTATTACTCTTAAAACCATCGGGCACCAATGATACTGAAGCTATGAATACTCAGATTTTCAAGAAATCGAATTCGATTCTTACATGGTACCCTCTAATGAACTAGCAGATAATGGTTTTCGTTTATTAGAAGTAGACAACCGAGCTGTCTTACCCATGAATACCCAAATTCGAGTTCTTATTACAGCGGCAGATGTTATTCACTCTTGAACGGTCCCTTCTCTGGGAGTAAAAGCAGATGCGATTCCAGGCCGGCTAAACCAAGTTAATTTTATAAGAAATCGGCCCGGTTTATTTTATGGTCAATGTTCAGAAATTTGTGGCGCAAATCACAGTTTTATACCTATTGTAGTAGAATCTGTATCAGTAGATGCTTTCCTTAATTGAGTGAACTCTATAAGAGAAGAATCATCAAGTGACTGAAAGTAAGTGTAAATCTTTTAAATTTATTATAATAGATACGCCTATTCTTGATGAAAAAATTAGTTAATGATTATAACATAGGCTTGTCAAGCTTAAATAACTAAATATATTAGTATTTTTTGATCCCTCAGATATCCCCTTTATTATGACTTAACCTTTATATTTTCTTTTTTTCTATTTTTTTACTGTTTATTGTAATAAGTTATTTTACATTTACACCTATTATAAAAGAACAAGAAAGAGCGAAATATCAAAAACAACAGATAAGTTGAAAATGATAAGTAATTTATTTTCAGTTTTTGATCCCTCAACATCTTTAATAAATATACAGCTTAACTGACTCTCAACTTTTATTGGCCTCTTCATGATCCCAGTAGCTTACTGAATACTCCCTAACCGATTATATTTTATATGAAACTCTTTATTAAAGACACTACACTCAGAATTCAAAGTTTTATTAGGACCAAACTCCTCAGTAGGAAGCACTTTATTATTTGTTACATTATTTTCTATTATTGTCTTTAACAATTTCATGGGTCTCATGCCATATGTTTTTACTAGGACAAGACATTTAGCTATAACACTGTCATTATCTCTTCCTCTTTGAATAGGATTTATGTTGTATGGTTGAATTAATCATACTAAGCATATATTCGCCCATTTAGTACCACAAGGTACCCCGGCTTTCCTAATACCTTTTATGGTCTTAATCGAAACCTTAAGAAATATTATACGACCCGGTACCTTAGCAGTCCGGCTAGCAGCCAACATGATTGCAGGTCATTTATTATTAACGTTGCTTGCATCGACAGGACCTAGTCTAACAACAACTATTTTATCTCTATTATTATTCTCTCAAATTTTATTACTTATACTTGAATCAGCTGTCGCTGTTATTCAATCATATGTTTTTGCAGTATTAAGAACTCTTTACGCGGGAGAAGTTAACTAATGTCAGATCACGGACACCACCCTTACCATCTTGTAGACATAAGACCATGACCTTTAACAGGATCTATCAGAGCTATAATACTAACAACAGGCTTAGTAAAATGATTTCACAAATTTGAGTTCGATTTATTTTTAATAGGAATTATTGCGGTACTTCTTACAATAATTCAATGATGACGAGATATTACACGAGAAGGAACATACCAAGGATTACATACAGCAACTGTTACACTTGGTTTACGCTGAGGTATAATTTTGTTTATTACATCTGAAGTACTATTCTTTTTCTCCTTTTTCTGGGCTTTTTTTCATAGAAGATTAGCCCCTACTGTAGAAATTGGGATTAGTTGACCACCGGCGGGAATTATAACTTTCAATCCTTTCCAAATTCCGTTATTAAATACAGCTATTCTCTTATCTTCCGGAGCAACAGTGACATGGGCCCATCATGCTATTATAGAAGGCAATCATACACAAGCTTTGCAAGGACTGGGGATTACAATTCTACTAAGCTTTTATTTTACTGGACTCCAAGCACTAGAATACTTCGAAGCCAGTTTCACAATCGCAGATTCAGTATATGGGTCTACATTCTTTGTAGCAACTGGTTTCCATGGTTTACATGTGATCATTGGTTCCTCTTTCTTAGCAGTTTGTTTGTACCGATTATATATATGTCATTTTTCTAGGCACCATCACTTTGGCTTCGAAGCCGCAGCCTGATATTGACATTTTGTAGATGTAGTTTGACTATTTTTATACATTTCAATCTACTGATGAGGAGGTTAATCTTTTTAATATAACGAGTATATTTGGCTTCCAACCAGAAAGTCTAGAAATATCTAGAAAAGATAGTGATTATTTCAAGAATGATTATTACCCTAACTTTGATTATTTCCTCAGTAGTGATATTAATCGCCTTTATTGTAAGGAAAAAAACCATCACAGACCGAGAAAAAAATACTCCCTTTGAATGTGGGTTTGACCCCAAAGGATCTGCACGACTTCCTTTCTCACTACGATTTTTTTTAATTGCAGTAATTTTTTTAATTTTCGACGTAGAAATTACTTTACTTCTTCCTTTAGCCGCCATCCTAAAAATAGTAAATATACTAAGATGAGTTTTCACAGGATTTTTTTTTATTTTAATCCTTCTCCTAGGCCTCTATCACGAGTGGAACCAAGGAGCGTTAGATTGAGCAGATTAAAGGATAGTAGTCAAACATGATATCTGATTTGCATTTAGAAGGTGTTACAAAGTTAACCTATCTTAAGGTAAAAAGCGAAATATTGCACTCAGTTTCGACCTGATTTTTGGTGTTAAAACACCTTTACCTGACCTTCTTAACCAAAACCAAAATAGAGGTATATTATTGTTAATAATAGAAGTGAAAAATTTTTCTTTTTCTGGTTAAGGAAATAAACAGGAGTAAGGAAAAGCTACTAACTTTTAACTTAAGCGGTTAAATTCCGTTTTTATTTCTCATTTTTGTGGTGTAAAAAACACATTACATTTTCAATGTAAAAATAAGAATTTATTCTTCAAAAATATTATATTCTATAAATAATACACTAAGTGTTTAGGAGGGTTTCATACAAAACATATAGGTATAGGCATACTATATAATCATATATTTTATTTATTTAAAACAATTTATTCACAGATTAAAATAATCTCTTTAACATCTTCAGTGTTACGATCTAAAATATGATCTATATGAATTTATAAAATAATTATTAAAGATACCACTCAAAATAAGAACGTAATTAAATAAAGTTTAATACTATTATCTTGTATTTTTTCTAACAGATTTGATCTTTTTATTAAAGAAGCATGTAAATTATAACCACCTTTATTTTCAAACCACCCTTGATCCCCTATTTTATAAACATCAAACCCTTTTAATAAGACCCCATGTATAATATTTTGGGTAGATAAGAAAGGAAGGAACCATATTCTTCCCCTGAAAACAACTCTTTTATAAAACTTAAAAGAATTCAAAATAAATATAAAAGAGCCTAAATTAAGAGCATAGCCGACTCAAGCACCCAATCCTCTCACAAGTAAAACCAATCTTTTGTAAAACCCACTTAAACAGATTATATAAGGATATGGTACAATTAATCAACTTAAAAGGGAGCCTGCGCAGATAGCTCCTCCTGCTAGTAACAACATAGGGTTAGTTAACAAACCTCTTTCATCATTAACGGTATGTAAACTTCCTATATTAAATCTTCCTGTTACAGAGTAGTAAACTAAACGAGCAGTATAACAAACAGTCAAGCCTGTCGCGAACACATATAACAGAAAAGAAATATAATTAATAACCCCCATGAAAGCCATCTCTAGAATTAAATCCTTAGAATAAAACCCCGCTATAAAAGGCAGTCCACATAAAGCTAAATTAGCCAAATTTATATAAAAAGTAGTTAAAGGCATAAATTTTCTTAACCCCCCTATTATACGAATATCTTGATAGTCTTTTGCGCTATGGATAACAACCCCCGCACATATGAACAACAGAGCCTTGAACAAAGCATGAGACAATAGGTGAAAAAAAGCTAAATCGGGTAAACCAAACCCTAAGATCCTTATTATCACCCCTAATTGACTAAGAGTAGACAAAGCAATAATTTTTTTTAAATCGTACTCGAAATTAGCACCAAGACCAGCCATAAACATTGTTGTTCCTCCTAATAGAAGCAAGATTTGAGAAAATACTCTCCCGTGTATAGCAGGTTCAAATCGTACTAACAAATACACACCTGCTGTGACTAGAGTAGAAGAATGAACTAGAGCTGAGACAGGAGTCGGAGCAGCCATAGCTGCGGGCAACCAAGCAGAAAAAGGAATTTGAGCTCTTTTAGTTATAGCAGCTAACATAACTAAGAAACATAAAATACCCAGCGAGCTATCAGAACAAATTATATCTAAATAAAACACGAAATTCCATCCCCCGTATAAGGACATAAAAGAAATGGCTAACAAAATAGCGACATCCCCGATTCGGTTAGAGAGGGCCGTCAACATACCAGCTGCCCCTGATTTTTCGTTTTGATAGTAAATAACCAAACAATAAGAAACCAAACCTAATCCATCCCAACCTAATAAAATTCTAATTAAATTGGGACTAATAATTAAGGCCACTATTGAGACAACAAATATCAAAACCAGATAAATAAAACGGTTTATATTAGGATCTCCTTCTATATAACCTCCCCTATAATAGAGAACTATGGAGGAAATTAGCATAACAAATCCTAGAAATATCAGAGATATCCAATCTAGAATTAAGGTTATTACAATAGAGTTTCTATTTGTACTAACAATCTCTCACTCAATAAAATAACCAACTCCATTATATAAGCAAAACAAAGAAAAGGTTAATATCGTTCTAGAACTCATTAATAAAAAAATCATCCTAGACAAAAATATTTTCAAACTTCATAACACGATTTAAAATAATTATAAATTATATCTCTGGATCCACAGACCAACGTTTTTAATAAACTATTTAAATTAAAAAACAATTAATATTATACTCCCTACTATAAACATTAAATTTAAAGGCAATCAGTGTAATATTAAGATTAAATATTCTCGTACTTTCCCCCTACAACAAGAAAACACACCATTATAAAATTTACCGTGTTGTCTAATGGAGAATAAATACAAAGTATAAGCAGCCCTAAAAAAAGAGAGTAATCCAATACCAACAATATTAACAAAACTTCAATTTATAATTCTAATAATTAATTGAACCTCCCCCAGCAAATTTAAAGTAGGAGGAGCAGCTATATTACCAGCACACAACAAAAACCATCATATTGCTATTGTAGGTATAATATTCAATAAACCTTTACTAATCAGTAAACTACGACTAGACAGGCGCTCATACACCATATTGATTATGAAGAATAAACCAGAGGAGCATAAACCATGTCCTACTATAACAACCACAGCCCCATTTACACCCCATCAGTTGAAAATAGTAGAACCACATAAAACTATTCCTATATGTGCTACAGAAGAATAAGCAATAAGAGCTTTAATATCAATTTGACGTAAACATATGAACCTAACTAAAACACCTCCTACTAACCTAATTCTTACTCACACTCAACAAAATTTACTGTTAACATTTCTAAACAAAGGAACAATACGTAATAAACCATACCCTCCTAATTTTAATAAAACCCCAGCTAAAATTATAGAACCCGCCACTGGTGCCTCTACATGAGCTTTGGGCAACCATAAATGAAACATAAACATAGGAAGTTTAACAATAAAGGCAAACACTCTTGCTAAATACCAAACTTTATAAATAAAAGAGTGATTCATGGTCTCATACACTAAACCTATTGTTAAAGAACCACCACATTTATATAAAATTATCAAAGAAACCAACAAAGGTAAAGAAGCCGTTAAAGTATAAAACAATATGTAAATACCTGCCCCAATACGCTCAGGTTGATATCCTCAACCCAAGATTAAAATTAAGGTAGGAATTAACGAAGCCTCGAACCTAATATAAAAAAGGAGTAAATCTGTAGAAGCAAAAGTTATAATTAAGAAAAAACACAGAAGACAGCAGACTATAACAAAAATTTTATTAAAATTATTTTTGTCTAAAATAGCCTGACTACTTATCAACACTAATAATATAATCCAGAATCTTAAAAGAATTAAGACATATCTTAACCAATCACAACCAAACCCATACCTCAACAACCTTATATAAAAATCATGTTTACAACAAAACAAAAACAATATAAAAAGCACGATTATCCCTAATTGGACTCCAAACCAGCTACCACACCCTAGTGTTAGAAAAAGAGATCCTAGAACAAACTTTAACATCGCAAGCTAGTAAAACTAGAGAACCGGTCGTTCCCATGGGTACGGATAATAGACACTAAAATAGACAAAGCTAAAGCTCCTTCACAAGCAGCGAAAGTCAAAAAAACAAGAGTGAAATATCTTTCTTGGCCTATATAAGAAAAAATAACAGTTAAAAATCAGAAAATACCCAATATTATATATTCTAAACTAAGTAAAGAACTTAATAAATGTTTACGTTTAGAAACAAATCCTCACATACCTCTTAGAATTATAATCATACTTCCAAACAAATAGAAATTAAGTCTTAACATTTGTTTTAATAGTTTAACACAGAACTTTGGTCTTGTAAACCAAGAGTGAATATTTTTATTCTTAAAGCATCAAGGGAAGGAAACACCTCCTATCATTAATTCCCAAAACTAATATTTTTAAATAAACTATCCCTTGCTCCTTGATATTTCTTATATTTTATTATTATATCTGACCTCAATAACATTTAGAATCATTTTTATTAATTTATCTCACCCATTGGCAATGGGAATAATACTTCTCCTACAAACCTTGGTAATTTGTGCAATCACAGCCCTGATAAATTTTTATGTCTGATTTTCTTATATTTTATTTCTGATTTTCTTAGGGGGTATATTGGTTTTATTCATTTATATTACCTCTTTAGCATCTAATGAAATGTTCCAGTTTTCATTTAAAATAACTATATTTTTTAGAACAATGATGGCATTATCTTTTTTATTATTAATCATAGACCCTTTATTACTAGATTTCAAAATAGCTTCAGCAGATATATCTTCTTTAATAGGAAACTCATACACAAACCAAATGGTTTTAATCAGAAACATTTATTCTACTAACACTATAATGACCACTTTGTTTATAATCTTATATCTATTATTAACATTAATTGTGGTTGTAAAAATTACATACACTTTTTTAGGACCTTTACGAATGTTAACTACCTATGACAATACCTATTCGCAAATCGCATCCTCTTTTTAAAATTATAAATGGAGCTTTAGTAGATATGCCAGCCCCTTCCAACATTTCAATTTGATGGAACTTTGGGTCCTTATTAGGGTTATGTTTAGTAGTTCAGCTAGCCACAGGACTATTTCTAGCTATACACTACACAGCCCATATTGATTTAGCTTTCTCCAGCGTAGCCCATATTTGCCGAGATGTTAACTATGGTTGACTTCTCCGAACAATCCATGCAAACGGGGCTTCCTTTTTCTTTATTTGTTTATATCTTCACGTAGGCCGAGGACTTTATTATGGTTCTTATTTATTTATACACACCTGAAGAGTAGGTGTTATTATTTTATTTTTAGTAATAGGAACTGCATTCATGGGATATGTTTTACCTTGGGGCCAAATATCATTCTGGGGAGCGACTGTTATTACTAATCTCCTATCAGCTGTTCCTTATGTTGGAACAGAACTTGTACAGTGGGTTTGAGGAGGATTTGCGGTAGACAACGCTACTTTAACACGGTTCTTTACTTTCCATTTCTTGTTTCCTTTTGTAGTTGCAGCTGCGACAATAGTACACATTTTATTTTTACACCAAACAGGATCCAGAAATCCTTTAGGACTAGTAAGAAACATTGATAAAGTTCCTTTTCACCCCTATTTCACATTTAAAGACATCGTAGGTTTTGTAGTGATATTAACAGCTTTAATTTTACTTAGACTGTTCGATCCTTATTTATTAGGGGACCCAGAAAATTTTATTCCTGCCAACCCTATAAGAACCCCTCTCCACATTCAACCCGAATGATATTTCTTGTTTGCTTATGCTATTTTGCGTTCAATCCCCAACAAACTAGGAGGAGTTATTGCACTAGTAGCATCAATTGCTATTCTTTTTATTATACCGTTCACGCAAAAAGCAAACTTCCGGGGACTTACCTTTTACCCGGTAAACCAAGTTATATTTTGAAGTATAGTAGTAATTGTTATTTTATTAACATGAATTGGAGCCCGTCCTGTAGAAGAACCCTACGTACTAACAGGACAGATTTTAACCGTTTTATATTTCTTGTATTATTTAGTAAGGCCTATCATGTTCATAATCTGAGACGAGATTCTTAGATAGATTATTTGGCCGAGTATTAGGCAGATATTTTGAAAGTATCTTACAGAGGTTTAAGCCCTCTAATAATTTGCGTACTAAAAGTAGAAACTATAATAAAATTATTGTGAAAAACATCTTAAGCCCTATAAAGAACATAAGATAATTTAAAGAAACAGGAAGGAAACTTTTTCAAGAAAGATACATTAACTTATCATACCGGAACCGAGGGAGAGTACCACGAACTCAAATAAAACTGAAAACAATAAACACCAGTTTTAGACAAAACCTCAAACTTCTTGGGCTTCTTCCTATAAATAAAATTACAAATAAAGCCCTTATAAACAAGATTCTTCTATATTCAGCTAGAAAAATAAGTGCAAACCCTCCTCCACTGTATTCAACATTGAAACCAGATACTAACTCGGACTCTCCTTCCGCAAAGTCAAAAGGAGTTCGATTGGTCTCGGCCAAGCAAGAAACAAATCACACCCCAGCTAGAGGGAGACTTAGAAACATTAATCAACAGTTTGCCTGATAGTTAGAAAACAAGCTTAAATTAAACCCACCAACCAAGAAAATAAAAGATAATAAAATTAAAGCCAATCTCACCTCATAAGAGATGGTTTGAGACACTGCACGAATTCTTCCTAACAAAGCATACTTAGAATTGGAAGACCACCCCGCTCCTATTAAAGTATAAACCCCAAGACTTGTACAACAAAGGAAGAAAAGTGAACCTAGACCAAAATTTATTAGGCCTGTTTCATAAGGAATAACTAGCCAAACAACTAAAGAAATAAATAAACTAAAAATAGGAGAAAGGTAATAAGGTAAAAAATTACTTATAACAGGTAAGGCTTGTTCTTTAGTAAATAATTTAACAGCATCAGCAAAAGGCTGTAAGATGCCGATAAATCCCAATTTATTTGGTCCCTTACGAATTTGAATATACCCCAGCACTTTACGTTCCAAGAGAGTAAAGAAAGCTACACTAACTAAGACACAGATCATTAATACAACATAATTAATTACTATTAAAATAGACACTATTAAGTAAGAAATAAATCTTATTTTTAGATCCTAAGTCTAATGCACTTTTCTGCCAACTTAACCAGTTAATAATAATCAACGTAAAACAAAATATTTGACTTACCAAATCCTTTCGTACTAAAATAAGTTATTTTTATATAGAAGATAGAAACCAACCTGGCTCACGCCGGTCTGAACTCAAATCATGTAAGGATTTAAAGATCGAACAGATCTGCCTTTAAAACTGCTGCACCTTAAGGCTACCTTAATTCAACATCGAGGTCGCAAACTTTTTTTTCGATAAGAACTCTCAAAAAAAATTACGCTGTTATCCCTAAAGTAACTTGTTCTTATAATCATTAATAATGGATCAATTTATTCCCAACTAAAATTGTTATACAAAATAAAAGCAGTTAGTCTTTTATTATACTTTTACCGCCCCAGTAAAATAATACAAATTCTAAAATAAGTTAATAACAGAACAATTTATAAAAAAGAAAAATATTATAAAGCTTTATAGGGTCTTATCGTCCCTCTATTCCATTTAAGCTTTTTTACTTAAATATTAAATTTTATTTATTGTATTGAGACAGTTTCCATCTTGTCCGACCATTCATACAAGCCTCTAATTAGGAGACTAATTATTATGCTACCTTCGCACGGTCAAAATACCGCGGCTCTTTAATTAAAACATCAGTGAGCAGGCCAGACCATATAAAACGTTATCATATGGACATGTTTTTGATAAACAGGCAGAAGGAATGATTGCCGAGTTCCTTAATACAATTTTAATTTTAATAAATATTTAAGAAATATCTCGTTAAATAAATATCAAAACATTTTGTATACTAATAATTTAATTATAACTAAAACAAGATAATTATATTATAATTTCCGATAAGGTTACTAAAATAATCTCAAATATTAACAAACGAAATATAACCTATAACGATTTTTTAACATGGCTGATTTTAAGCCTAGTTTAATAAGAAAAATTTTTTCATTTATAGTTTATTTATTATTAAATAAGAAGCTTTTCCCTCCTATTTTTATTTCTTAGTTATATTATAAACTAAGAACTGAATTTAATTCATTTATCGGAAAACCAGATAATTGTTAGTGCGTATAAAATTTCATTTCTAGTAAATAATTAATAATAATTATGCTACATTAACTATCATTATAAACTAGCTCACCAATTTTCGGGATTATTTAAAAATAACAAAAATAATATTTAAATTCCCTGAAACACAAGGTACTAATTTTAAAAAATACTTTTTTAAAATTAAATTTTCAAATATTTCAACTTTCCTTCACAGTACTTTTTATTTATCACCAAGAAAAAAATTTCTTTATTAAATACTATTAACAACAACAAAAAAATTATTTTTATTAAAATTATAAACATCACAACTAAAAACAAATAAGTTTAAATTTTCAAAATAAATCGATTTGCACGATATCTTTTCAACGTAAGTGAAATGCTTAACTAATCAAGCTCTATTTTGTATTCTAGGGGCCCTTTCCAGTACCCCTACTATGTTACGACTTATCTCACCTTATAATGAGAGCGACGGGCGATGTGTACACATCTCAGAGCTATAATCATTATAACTTATTAAAACTACAATTACTGTTAAATCCACCTTCAATTATTTATTGAAAAATAAAATCCGTTTTTATTTCATTAAATTGTAGCTCATTCAGCCGTGTCCATAAGCTACACCTTGATCTGATATATTATATTTTGATATCTTTTGATAATTATTCATTTTTTAATATTATCTAATAACGACGGTATATAAACTGACTACAAAAACACGTAAGATATTTCGCGGATTATCGATTACCGAACAAGCTCCTCTAACTAGACTGAGATACCGCCAAACTCTTTGGGTTTCGAGATAATAGCTATATACTACCCCGGTTTAAAACATCTCATTAAAGTATAACAGGGTATCTAATCCTGGTTTATCCCTTAAACTTTTAGACTTCTTATATATTTTTATATAACAATAATACTTTAGTTATTTATTTCACCTATACCTAATACCTTATTATTATTTCGACAATATTCATAATAATCTTTTTTAACCGAATTTTATTTACTTAACCTCGCAGTATAACCGCGGCGGCTGGCACAAATTTAGCCAGATTTAAGAAGAATTCCTAGTTCTAGCTCACACTAATAAACTAATATTACATGCTGAGAATTAAAATATTATAATTAATTTTACATTTAAACCATTACCTTTTAGGAAATTTTAAGTTGTCATATTTGTATTTACATGCATTTAAATCAAAAAGAAAACAAATAGCCAGAGTCAAACTTTCATAGATACACCAAAAGCTGGAATTAAAAACAAATAAAACCCGTTAGAACAAACATTAATTTAAGAAATATTTATATAAGATTTAGGTGGTTGACTAAAATAAAAAGAATAACTCTCTCCCAAGAGAGCTGGGTCTAACCCCTCCAAAATTAGACTTTACATAGAAACTTGAAATAAATTTCAAGTTCTAAATCACTAATAAAACATAATGTACCATAATCGGTAAGTATTTCCTGTAGTAAAAGTAACGAACTTTCTTGGTAGGAAACGATTTTTCTGTTTGATAGACTATATAAATCTTAATTTATTTTAAATGAAATATTATAAGATAAATATTATATATTACTAAATGTATAATAAATTAATCTAAGAACTATAGTATTTTGCTCATATTTACTTTGATTTACTCTCTCAAGTATCAAAATAAATATAAAAGCAAAATACTATAGTTAGAAGTATAAACAGATAATTTTTATAAAATTTTATCTTTAATATAAATAAAAGTTATAATAAAATATTTGTTTATAATTAATTATGATTTATATATAAGGAGTAATAATTTAATCTCTGAAGTGTCAAAAAGTCACGAAAAATAAAACAATAGTTCTTTTCTTTTTTTAGTACGCAATGGATCGTAAGAAACATTATTCATTTTATTGTTACCAGTTCCACATATAAAAGCTTCTCTACCCTCCCCCAAAAAAAACCTCCTAATACAAGCAGTTTTTTCAAATTTTAGTATACAGTATAAGAAGATCAAATCTTTGGAAATACTAGAAACATTTACCTATTAAATGAAGTGCCTGAAAAAGGATTATCTTGATAGGGTAAATAATGTAAATATCCTAGTTTTACCTTCATTATACCCAATGGTACAAGAACCATTACCTTAAGAATCAAAATCTTACGTGCCGCTACACCAGGGTACACAACTATATTCTAAGCCCAGAAAGATAAGCTAATTAAGCTAGTGGGCTCATACCCCGTTTATGAGGGTATAAGCCCCTCTCTTTTTAATTCTTTTAATTCCTTCTCAGCTTCTCTTTTTTTCTACTTTAACATTTGGAATGATAATAGCGGTTTCCTCCTCCTCCTGATTTACAGTATGAATAGGATTAGAACTAAACCTACTGTCCTTCATCCCTCTTATCTCCTCAGAAACCAATCAGTTTTCGTCAGAAGCCAGCTTAAAATATTTTCTTACCCAGGCCTTAGCATCCGCCATGATTTTATTAGCCTCCTCAACAATAACAACAGGTGTGGTGTTTTCTCAGTATTTACTGTCAACAGCTTTATTAATCAAAATAGGAGCTGCTCCTTTCCACATATGATTTCCTATGGTAGCAGAGGGACTAGGTTGGTTACAGTTTATTATTCTCTCCACAATCCAGAAAATTGCACCTATAATAATTCTCTCTTACACAATAGAAGAGGCCCACTGATTAATTCTAATAACTGCAGCAACTTCTGCAATGGTAGGGGCCTTAGGAGGAATTAACCAATTGATACTACGAAAACTGATAGCCTACTCTTCTATCGGACACACAGCTTGAATACTGACAACTCTTTTAATAAGAGAGTCCTTATGGTTTATTTATTTTCTCACCTATTGTGTAGTTTCTGCTACAATTGCTATATTTTTCTACTATAAGCAAGCTTACCACATAACACACCTTGTCTCAAATTCTTCGCAGAATACGCAGCAGAACGTGATTATATTTATGTCACTGCTTTCTCTTGGAGGCCTCCCCCCCTTCACAGGTTTCATTCCCAAATGAATTACTATTCAAGAGATGATAACCACAAGTTACGGATTTCTAGCTTTTTTCTTAATTCTAGGTACTTTAATCAACCTATATTATTACTTACGACTAACACTATCTGCTTTCATAATAAACTCTCCCATACTGAAATGACAGTTTTTGGAAAGGAATGAAACAAGGAAAGTGAATATAATCATACTTACATTAAATATCGTAGGTCTCTTGATATCTCCTATGATTTTCTTGGTTAACTAAGAGCTTAAGTTAAAAAAACTAGAAGACTTCAAACCTTCCAACAAGAGTACAAACCTCTTAGGTCTTAGGCCCCAGCACAGGATACATCTTCAGAATTGCAGTCTGATATTTTTAATTAAAACTACAGAGCCAA